TATATAATAATCCAAAAATTGCAATAGAAAAATAATCCAAAAATTGCAATAGAAAAGAAAAACAGAGGTTTGAGATGATTTTTCAATCTTTTATACTTGATAATCTAGTATTCTTATGCATGAAGATAATGAATTCGATAGTTGTGGTCGGACTCTATTATGGATTTCTGACCACATTTTCCATAGGGCCCTCGTATCTCTTCCTTCTTCGAGCTAGACTTGTGGAAAACGGGACCGAGAAGAAAATATCAGCAACAACTGGGTTTATTACGGGACAGCTGATAATGTTCATATCGATCTATTATGCGCCTTTGTATTTAGCATTGGGTAGACCCCATACAATAACTGTCATAGCTCTACCCTATCTTTTATTTCAGTTCTTCGGCAATAATCACAAAAACTTTTGGAATTATGGATACAAGAATCCAAATTCAATACGTAATTTGAGTATTCAAAGAATCTTCTTTCAGAATCTTCTTTTTCAGTTATTAAACCCCCTTTTTTTACCAAGTTCAATATTAATAAGATTAGTAAATCTTTATTTATTTCGATGCAACAATAAATTTCTCTTTTTAACAAGTAGTTTTATTGGTTGGATAATAGGTCACACTTTTTTTATGAAATGGATTGAATTTTTATTAGTCTGCATACAGCCAAATAATTTGATTAAATCTAATGTACGTATTCAAGCAAATAAGGACATTAGGTCAGAATTTATAAATTCTATGTTTCAAATCTTTCTAGTTTTATTATTTCTTACCTGTTTATATTATTTAGGAAGAATACCTCTTCCCTTTTTTAGTAATAAACTGTCAGAAATGAAAGAAAACAATGAATTCTTAATTTATAAAAAAGGAAAAAAAATCGATGTAAAAATAAATTTGCAAAGGACACAAACTAAACAAAAAAGATCAAAAAAAAAATATATATTTCCTTCTATTTCGAAAAAAGAGAAGAATTTGTACAAAATCGATGAGGAAAGAAGTCAATTAGGATTTGTTAAAAAACCTTTCGTAAACATTCTTTTCAATTTTAAACGATGGAATCGTCCATTTCGGTATATAAAAAATAATCGATTTGAAAATCTCGTAAAAAATGAAATTTCAGAATTTTTTTTTTTTACATGTGAAAGTGATGGAAGAGAAAGAATATCTTTGACATATCCACCAAATTTATCAACTTTTCATAAAATGATGGAAACAAAAATTTATCTCTTCACAAGATATAAAATTTCCTATGAAGAATTGTTTAATTATTGGAACTATACTAATGGAAAAAAAAGAAACAAATTGAGCAATGAATTTATAAATAGGGCAAAAGTTATGGATAAAGAATTTATTTCTATGGATATACTCGAAAATCGAATTCGATTGTGTAATGATGAAATTAAAACAAAATATTTAACTAAAATATATGATCCTTTCTTGAACGGACCTTTTCGTGGACGAATCAAAAATGGTTTTACAATCTCAATCCAACATGAAAAAACTTACAAAAAAAATAACATTTTTATAAATAAAATTAAAAGTATTCTTCTTTATAAGAATATTTATAATAATAAAAATTATTCAGAATTAAAAGAAAAAATAAAAACATTTGATAGAAAATTAATATTAACTACATTTTTTTTTTTTTCTCTAATCAGTAAATTTTCAAAAAAATTAGTATCAAGCTTGAAGTTGGAAACACTCGATTTATTGCCAGAACATGAACGAGTCAATTTTAATTCTGAGGAAGAAAAAAAACTAATAATAAAAATATTATTTGCTGCAATTAGAACTGATTTGAACGAAAAAACCATAGTAAATAAAAATAGAACTCAGTGTATTAGAATAAATGAAATCAGTAAAAAAGTTCCTCGATGGTCATACAAATTTATTGACGAATTGGAACAACTGGATGGAAAAATAGAGAATTTTCAAATTCGTTCTAGAAAAGCGAAACGTGTAGTCATTTTGACTAATAAATATAAAATTTTTAAAAAATCCGATACTTATAATGATACTGGAGATATAAAAAAAAAAAAAAACGAATTGGCTTTAATACGTTATTACCAACAATCGGATTTTCGACGAGACATAATCAAGGGATCTATACGTGCTCAAAGGCGTAAAACAGTTACTTGGAAATTTTTTCAAAAAAGGGTGCATTCGCCTCTTTTTTTAGATAAAATTGAAAAACCTTTATTCCTTTCTCCTTTATTCTTTTCTTTTGATAGTTTCAAATCAATGAAAATATTTTTTATGTTAAAAATTTGGATGCGAAAAAAAACAGAATTTCCCATTTTAGGGTATATAGAGAAAAAGACAAAAGAAAGTTCGAAAAAAGAAGAAAAAAAAAAAAAGGAAAATGAAGAAAGAAAACGTATAGAAATAGCAGAAACCTGGGATAGCATTCTATTTGCTCAAGTAATAAGAGGTGTTTTATTAATAACCCAATCCATTTTTAGAAAATATATTCTATTACCTTCATTAATAATTCTAAAAAATATTGTTCGTCTACTATTTTTTCAATTTCCCGAATGGTCAGAAGATTATAGGGATTGGAAGAGAGAAATATATATTAAATGCACATATAATGGCATTCAATTATCCGAAAGAGAATTTCCCAAAAAATGGCTAACAGATGGTATTCAGATAAAAATACTATTTCCCTTTCGTCTAAAACCTTGGCACAAATCTAAACCCCGATGCAATGAAAAGAAAAAAGATTCAATAAAAAAAAATAATTTTTGTTTTTTAACAGTTTGGGGGATGGAAGTTGAATTGCCCTTTTCAGGTTCTTCCCAAAATAGATTTTCATTTTTCGAACCACTTTTAAAAGAATTAAAAAAAAAAACGAAACAATTTCAATTTTTCACTTTTCTAATTAGAAAAGTTTTAAGTGAAAAATTGAAATTGTTTCTAAATATCTTAATGGAAAAAGCAAAATGGACTACCAAAAATATTCTCGAAAGTTTTCTATTCCTAACGAAAAAAAGAAAACAACTTTTCAAATTTCTATTTATTCAATTTAAATTCAAAAAAATAGATGAATTGAGCAAAAGCAAAAAAGATTCAACAGTTTGTAAGAATAATCCAAAGATTTCCGAAGCAACCATTTCAAATAAATCGATCAATTCGGCAAATTGTTCATTGACAAAAAAAAAAATAAAGGATCTGAATACTAAAAGAAAAAAAGTTATTAAAAAAATAGAAAAAATGAAAAAAGAAGAAAAAAAAAGAGTACTTGTAATTTCAGAAACAAAAATGAATTCGAACAAAAGAACTTATGATAGTAAAAGGATACAATTAGAAAAAAAATTTTTGCAGATATTACAAAAAAGAATAAATGTTGAATTAAGAAGTAAATCACATTATTTTTTAATATTTTTCATGAAAAATATATACACAGATATTGTTCTATATATAATTTGTATTCCGAGGATCCAGATACAACTTTTTATTGAATCAACAAAAAAATTTTTAAAAAAATCCATTTACGATAATGAAGTAAATGCAGAAAGAACTTATAAAATAAATCAAAGTCTAATTCGCTTTATTTCTATTTTACGCAAATATATAAAAACTACGAATACGAATTCAGATAAAGATAATTGTTATGACGTTTCCGTTTTGTCACAAGCATATGTATTTTTCAAATTATTGCAAACCAAAAGAATTAACCTAAACTTATATAAGTTAAGATCTGTTTTTCAATATCAGAGAAATTTTTTTTTTCTTAAAAATGAAATAAAAGATTCTTTATTTGGAACTCAAGGAATATTTTATTCTAATTTAAAACAAAAAAACCCTCTCAATTCTGTAATAAATCAATGGACAAATTGGCTAAAGGGTCATTATTATCAATATGACTTATCTAAAAGTAGATGGTCCAGATTAATACTACAAAAATGGAGAAATAGAATGACTGAATGTCATATAGCTCAAAAGAACGAATTAACAAAATCGGATTCATATGAAAAAAGCCGATTAATTTTTTACAAAGAACAACAAGTAGACACATTAAAAAAAAAAATGATAAAACAATATAGATACGATCTTTTCTCCTATAATTTTATCAATTATGCCGAAAAGAAAGATTCATATATTTATGATAGATACCGATTTCAATCAAATAAAAACCAAGTGATTTCTTCTAATTACAATATGTATAAAAAAGAATTTTTTGATATCATAGGTAATATCTTTATCAAGAATTATATAGCGGAAGATACTCTTATAGATATGGAAAAAAATTTGGATAGAAAGTCTTTTGATTGGATGGGAATCAATAGAGAAATACTAAATCGTTATCGTTCCATATCGAATCCGGAATTTTGGTTCTTTTCCAAATTTGTGATTTTTTATAATGCATATAGGGGTAGCTCGCAGATTATACCAATAAAATTACTTTTTTTACCTTCTAATGTAAATCAAAATATTAGTGAAAATAAAAATAACATTATTAGAAAAAAAATAATAGATATTTTTAAACCATCGAAAAAAAAGGAATCTCTTGAATTGGAGTTAGAGATTCGAAATCGAACAAAAGGGGAATACCCGGATCGAATAAATCTTGAACTATCTCACTTAAACCGAGAAAAAGATATTGAAAATCTTTATGTAAGATTGGGCATCGAAAAGAATAGTAAGGGTATAAAGAAAAAGAAAGCCAAGAACAAGATGGAGGTACAACTAAATTTCTTACTAAGAAATTTTTTGACTTTACATTTCAACTGGAATAATTTCTTAGGTCAAAATATATTGAACAATGTCAAAATATATTGTCTTCTAATTAGATTGAAAAATTTTAGAGAAATGACTATAACCTCTATTCAAAGAGGAGAACTAGGTCTAGATATAATGATGATTCAAAATCAGAAGAATTTAACTCTTCCAGGCTTAAAAAAAAAAAAAAATAACAAATTTATGAAAAAAGAAATATTTGTTATCAGACCTGTTCGCCTGTCTAGAAAAAACAATAAACAATTTTTGATGTATCAAACCATGGGTCTTTCATTAATTCATAAGAATAAAAGCAAAATTTATAAAAAATATCCAGAAAAAATTCATGTTAATAAGAAAAATTTTGATAAATCCATTACAAGAACAAGAGATCTAAAGATAACAGAAAAAAAAGAAAAAGATAATTTTGATTTACTTATCCCTGAAAACATTTTATCCGCTAAACGTCGCAGAGAATTGAGAATTCTAATTTGTTTCAATGCCAATAATATTTTTAGTATACCTAGAAACACAATATTTTATAATGAAAATAAAGTCCAAAATTGTTTTCAAATTTTGACTAAAAAAATAAAATATTTTGAGAAAGATAAAAAAAAACTAATGAATTTAAAAATTTTTCTTTGGCCAAAATATCGATTAGAAGATTTATCTTGTATAAATCGCTATTGGTTTAATACCCATAATGGAAGTCGTTTCAGTATAGTAAGGATACATATGTATCCACAATCGAAAATTCGTTAAAATTTTTTTTCTTCTATTTACCATATGTATCTATCTATATATAGATACATATGGTAAATAAATACACGCATTATGGTATGGGATTGAATTGATACAAATTCAATGCAATATGCGTTGGAAAAAAAAAAGAATCAAAAAAATTCTCTATTTTTTTTTAGTATAGTAAGTATATAATTTTTTTGGTTAATCTATACAAAAAGTATCCTTTATATCTATTTAAATTGGATTTATTTAATTTATAAGAATGAATTCGATTGTAAAAAAATCATAAATTTTTAAGCAAATTCAAATTTATATATTTATATAATATAAAAAAATTAAAAATGAGTGTAATTACTATTACTGATCAATAAAAATATCTATAAAAAGCGAGCAAAAGGGAAAAACTTTCATTTTTTTATGGTAAAAAATTCATTTATACCTGTTATTTCAGAAGAAAAAAAACCGGGATCGGTTGAATTTCAAATATTGAAATTTACGAATCGAATACGAAAACTTACTTCACATTTGGAATTGCACCGAAAAGATTATTTATCCCAAAGAGGTTTACGTAAAATTTTGGGAAAACGACAAAAATTACTGGCTTATTTGTCAAATAAAGATAGAATACGGTATAAAAAATTAATAAATCAATTTTATATTCGGGAGTCACAAAATCGTTAACGTTAAATTGAAGAGTAATTCTCACTTATTCGATTTCTTAGTTATTATATCTTGAATTTTGATGAACTTTTTTTAGCGATTCATAAAATAATAAATCGAAGAAAAACCAATGAATATCTCAACTACAAGAAAGGATTTGATGCTAGTCAATATGGGGCCTCACCATCCATCAATGCACGGTGTTCTTAGACTTATTGTTACTATAGATGGTGAGGATGTTATAGATTGTGAACCAATATTGGGTTATTTACACAGAGGAATGGAAAAAATAGCGGAAAACCGAACAATTATACAATATCTGCCTTATGTAACACGTTGGGATTTTTTAGTTACTATGTTCACAGAAGCAATAACTGTAAATGGCCCAGAACAGTTGGGAAATATTCAAATACCTAAAAGAGCCAGCTATATTCGAGTAAGAATGTTGGAGTTCAGTCGTATAGCTTCTCACCTATTATGGTTAGGACCTTTTATGGCAGATATTGGTGCACAAACCCCCTTCTTCTATATTTTGAGAGAAAGAGAATTAATATATGATCTATTTGAAGCTGCGACAGGTATGAGAATGATGCATAATTTTTTTCGTATTGGGGGAGTAGCGATTGATATTATGGTTGGGTAGATAAATGTTAAGATTTCTGCGATTCTTTTTTAACAAGGATTGTTGAATATCAAAAACTTATTACGCGAAATCCTATTTTTTTAGAACGGGTTGAGGGGGTAGGTGTAGTTTATGTAAAGGAAGTAATAAATTGGGGTTTATCAGGACCAATGCTTCGGGCTTCCGGAATAAAATGGGATCTACGTAAAGTTGATAATTATGAATGTTACGAAGAATTTGATTGAGAAGTTCAATGGCAAAAAGAAGGAGATTCTTTAGTTCGTTATTTAGTTCGAATTGGTGAAATAATGGAATCCATCAAAATTATTCAACAGGCTTTGGAAGGAATTCCCGGCGGGCCATATGAAAATTTAGAAATACGCTGCTTTAATAGAGAAAAAGAACTAGGATGGAATGAGTTTGAGTATCGATTTATTAGTAAAAAACCATCTCCAACTTTTGAATTGCCAAAACAAGAACTTTATGTAAGAATTGAAACCCCCAAGGGAGAATTAGGAATTTTTCTAATATGGGATCAAAATGGTTTTCCTTGGAGATGGAAAATTCGTTTACCTGGTTTTATTAATTTACTAATTATTTCTCAATTAGTTAAAAGAACGAAATTGGCCGATATTATGACAATACTAGGTAGCATAGATATTATTATGGGAGAAGTGGATCGTTGAAATGATAATTTATTTAACAGAAAAACAAGATATACATTTTTTTTCAGATTGGAATTTTTTAAAGAGATATATGGAATTCTATGGATATTTGCCCCTATTTTTATTCTTATATTGGGAATTACAATAAGTGTACTAGCAATTGTATGGTTAGAAAGAGAAATATCTGCAGGGATACAACAGCGTATTGGACCTGAATACACCGGTCCTTTTGGAGTTCTTCAAGCTTTAGCAGACGGAACAAAATTACTTTTCAAAGAGAATCTTATTCCATCTAGAGGAGATATTCGTTTATTCACTATAGGACCATCTATAGCAGTCATATCCATTATAATAAGCTATTCAGTAATTCCTTTTGGCTATCACTTTGTTTTATCTGATCTGAATATTGGTGTTTTTTTATGGATTGCTATTTCGAGTATTGTTCCCATTGGACTTCTTATGTCAGGATATGGATCAAATAATAAATATTCCTTTTTGGGTGGGGTGGTCTACGAGCCGCTGCTCAATCGATTAGTTATGAAATACCATTAACTCTATGTGTGTTATCAATATCTCTACGTGTGAGTCGTTGAGCCAGAAATTTTTTAATATTCTTTCTTTGTCATACTCCTCTGTTTATAGTACTTTGTAGTAAAGTAGGAAAAGAATAATAAAATAATAAATAATATATATAATAGATTATTTTCGCATTCGGATTGAAGAATTTAATAAGATAATTATACGAATACAATAGAACAGTTTCGATTGAATCTAATTTCCTTCTATTGAATCTAATTTATAGAATACTATATTCTTTTTAGTTATTATAAACTATATTTAGAAAATTGCAGTAAAAATATTGAGTCTCATTTTCTATGTATAAGAATTAAAAAAATGAATTAAATTATAAGTAGAAGTGGTTCTTTATCCCAAGGTTGCTTGATTAGTCATCCTATCTTGAAGCGGACACAAAAGACCAACCCTTTTTTAATTTTCAGTATCATTCGTATGAATTAGCATAGATATATTAAGATAAAAAAAAGGGATGAAAAAAAAAATGAATGGATGGTTAGAAACACCAAAATACACAAAGGATTAGTAACATAGATTTCTTTTTGAATAATATCCAAAAGAAGATTGATGTATAATAGAAAAAGAATACTAATTGGGACTTTAAGTTGGTAGAAAAAATAAGGCAGTACTCCCCACAATTCCGATCCCGAGGATATTCCTATCCACTTATTAAATAACTATAAGGAACGAAAGAATCCTTTAATTTTTTTAATCCCCCTTTCTTTTAATTCCACAAAAAAGAAGAGGATCAGAACGAAAAAAGCGATCCCCTTTTTATTTTTTGTCTTATATCTATTTTTATGGAAATTGAATTCATATGATAATTTATAAAATGAACATCTAATTTGGAATCGAAAATCAAATAATGAAGGAGTTTTTGATAATTTTAAAAGAGTATTTTATGGAAAAAATGAAGTTATTACTCAATAATTTTAAATTTTTTAAAGGATGAGATCAATTCAGAAGTACTTTTTGTATTTTTTATTAGAACAGACAGAATTCTATGGGTCTAATTCAAATTCAAAACCGTCTGATAAAAACGAATCTTATCTATCTTAGGGATATATCAAGGAATAAATAATCGGCCCGGTCCTTATATTTTTTTAAGGCTTTCAAAGGAGCCGTATGAGGTGAAAATCTCATGTACGGTTCTGTAATAGAGATGGTAACAGTAATGTCATCACCGACTAGGATTATCTAACAGTTTAAGTACAATTGATATAGTTGATGCACAATCCAAATATGGTTTTTGGGGGTGGAATGTGTGGCGTCAACCTATGGGTTTCATAGTTTTTTTAATCTCTTCCCTAGCAGAATGCGATTACCTTTTGATTTACCGGAAGCGGAAGAAGAACTAGTAGCGGGTTATCAAACCGAATATTCGGGTATCAAATTTGGTTTATTTTATGTTGCTTCCTATTTAAACCTATTAATTTCTTCCTTATTTGTAACAGTTCTTTACTTCGGTGGTTCAAATTTATCTATTCCGTACATATGTATTTCTGACTTTTTTGAGATAAGATAAATAAAGTGTATGGAGTTTTTGTAACGATAATTGGTATCTTTATTACACTAGCTAAAACTTATTTATTCTTATTCGTTTCTATTACAACAAGATGGACTTTGCCTAGGCTAAGAATAGATCAATTATTAAATCTTGGGTGGAAGTTTCTTTTACCCATTTCTCTCGGCAATCTATTCTATTATTAACAACTTCATCTCAACTGTTTTCACTGTAAAAAGTGGACCTTATATATTCATAATATATTCATAACTTATTTAAAACAAGAGAAAGAAAAAAAGATTCAGAAATATTCACGCTATGTTCCTTATGGTAACTGGATTCTTAAATTACAGTCAACAAACAGTCCGAGCTGCAAGGTACATTGGTCAAGGTTTCATGATTACGTTATCTCACGCAAATCGGTTACCCGTAACTATTCAATACCCTTATGAAAAAAGAATCTCATCAGAACGTTTCCGCGGTCGAATACATTTTGAATTTGATAAATGCATTGCTTGTGAAGTATGTGTTCGTGTATGTCCCATAGATCTACCCGTTGTTGATTGGAAACTAGAAACAGAAATTCGAAAGAAAGGGTTGCTGAATTACAGTATTGATTTTGGAATCTGTATATTTTGTGGTAACTGTATTGAGTATTGTCCAACAAATTGTTTATCAATGACCGAAGAATATGAACTTTCAACTTATGATCGACACGAATTCAATTATAAGCAAATTGCTTTGGGACGTTTACCAGTGTCAGTAATGGATGATTATACAATTCGAACAATTCACAAAGAAATTGAAAGAATTTATAAAATTATTATAAAACGAAAATAATAGAATGAAAAAAATAGAATATATAAATTCTATTTTTTTGAAATTACTCTTTCGCATAAACAAAAGACTGAAATGACATAGATCCTATAACAACTATACCTATAGCAATTCACATCTCTTATCTTAGGATTTGGTGGAATTCAATGCGTAGAGAATTTGAGTATTTTAGAAGTTTTTTCCTGGTCATATCAATTCATGAAATTTCGATTTATTTATCTCTTATTTTACATATAATGGATTTGCCCGAACCGCTACATGATTTTATTTTAGTTTTTCTTAGATCGGGTCTTATATTAGGAAGTCTAGGAGTAGTATTCTTTATGAATCCAATTTTTTCTGCTTTTTCATTGGGACTAGTTCTTATTTGTGTATCTTTATTCTATATTTTATCAAATTCCCATTTTGTAGCTGCATCACAGCTACTTATTTATGTGGGTGCTATAAATGTTTTAATAATATTTGCTGTTATGTTTATGAATGGTTCGGAAGATTACCAAAATTTTCGTCTTTCGACCGTAGGGGATGGAATTACTTTGATGGTTTGTACTAGTATCTTTGTTTCACTAATAACTACTATGATAGATATATCATGGCCCGGGATTATTTGGACTCCAAGATCCAATCAGATTATAGAGCAAGATTTTATAAGTACTAATCAACAAATTGGAATTCATTTATCAACAGATTTTTTTCTTCCATTTGAACTAATTTCAATAATTATTTTAGTTGCTTTGATAGGTGCAATTGTCGTAGCTCGCCAATAAGAAATTTTTAAAACTAATAATATAAATAAAAATATAATTTAAATATAATTTTGTTGAATTCTATATTAACGAAAAAGAATATTTATGTATCAAATTGCGAATACATTATTTTGTTGTAGATTTATTATATTAGTCAATGAAATCTGTTGAATTCTTGTTCATATCGAAATGAATCAAATTTGATAAGGAGTTGGTCAATGATATTCGAGCATGCACTTGTTTTGAGTGCCTTTTTCTTTTCTATAGGTATCTATGGATTGATCACGAGCCGAAATATGGTTAGAGCCCTTATGTGTCTTGAACTTATATTGAATGCAATTCATATAAATCTCGTAACCTTTTCTGATTTTTTTGATAATCGGCAATTAAAAGGAAATATTTTTTCAATTTTTGTTATAGCTGTTGCAGCCGCTGAAGCATCTATTGGACTGGCTATTGTTTCTTCAATTTATCGTAATATAAAATCAATCCGTATCAATAAATAAAATTTGTTGAATAAATAGTATTGTATAATTTATATATAGTGTGTACTATATAATCAATTCAAATTAGCATATATGATATATAAATTATAATCATATTTGTGAAAACAAAGATAAGAAAAATCAAAGTATCTTAGTTCTATCCTTTGATTATTATTCATTAATATATAAGTATCTTTTTATTAGCAAAATTCTTATAAATAATTGATTCATCTGGTATCTAATATAAATATATAATTCGTTTATCAGTTTACTAGATTGAAAATCTTTCATTTTTTATGTTCAAGAATTACGATCCAATGTCACATTCAGTAAAGATTTATGATACGTGTATAGGATGTACTCAATGTGTCCGAGCCTGCCCAACAGATGTATTAGAAATGATACCTTGGGACGGATGTAAAGCTAAACAAATTGCTTCGGCCCCAAGAACGGAGGACTGTGTTGGTTGTAAGAGATGTGAATCCGCCTGTCCGACGGATTTCTTAAGTGTTAGAGTTTATTTATGGCATGAAACAACTCGAAGCATGGGTCTAGCTTATTGATACGTTTCAAAAAGAACCGTACGTTTTTTTTATTGGCAAAAATCCGCGCTCGAAATAAAAAAAAGATTTTCTTTTTTTTTTATTTCGAGCGCGGGTTTTTCTAGTCTAAGTATATCTTATTTTTATCACGAATTATTTTCCTTGGTTAACAACAATTGTAGTTTTGCCAATAGTAAGCGGTTCCTTAATTTTCTTATTTCCCCATAAAGGTAATAAGGTAATTAAATGGTATACAATTTGTATATGTTTAATTGATCTGCTTCTAACAGCCTATGTATTTTGTTATCATTTCGAATTGGATGATCCACTAATCCAATTCACAGAAAATTCTAAATGGATCCATTTTTTTTTACTTTTACTGGAGATTCGGAATAGACGGACTCTCTCTAGGACCCATTTTATTGACGGGATTTATCACTACTTTAGCTACATTAGCGGCTCAGCCCGTTACTCGAAAATAAAAATTATTCTATTTCCTGATGTTAGCAATGTATATTGGTCCAATAGGAACATTTTCTTCTCGAGACATTTTACTTTTTTTCATCTTGTGGGAATTAGAATTAATTCCCATTTATCTACTTTTATCTATGTGGGGTGGAAAAAAACGTTTGTATTCAGCTACAAAGTTTATTTTGTACACTGCGGAAAGTTCTGTTTTTTTTATTACTGGGAATTTTGGGTATGAGTTTCTATAGTTCTAATGAACTAACATTAAATTTTTAATCATTAACTAATCAATCATATCCCGTGGCGCTGGAAGTAAATAATATTCTATATCGGATTTCTTATTGCTTTTGCTGTCAAATCACCAATTATACCCTTACATACATGGTTACCAGACACTCACGGAGAGGCACATTACAGTACTTGTATGTTTTTAGCCGGAATCTTATTAAATTAAAAATGGGAGAGCATATGGGTTGGTTCGAATTAATATGTAATTCTTATCTCGCGCTCATTCTATCTTTTGTCCCTGGTTAATGCTATTAGGTTTCATTCAAATAATCTATGCAGCTTCAACATCTCTTGGTCAACGCAATTTAAAAAAAAGAATAGCATATTCCTCGGTATCTCATATGGGTTTCTTAATTTTAGGAATTGGTTCTATAAGCGATACAGGCCTCAATGGGGCTCTTTTACAAATAATCTCTCACGGATTTATTGGCACTGCGCTTTTTTTCTTGGCAGGAACTAGTTATGATAGATTACTTCTTTATCTCGACGAAATGGGGGGAATGGCTATCCCAATGCCAAAAATATTCACGGTTTTCACTACCTTATCCATGGCTTCTCTTGCATTGCCTGGCATGAGCGGTTTTATTGCAGAATTAATAGTCTTAGTGGGAATAATTACTAGCCAAAAATATCTTTTAATCACAAAAATATTAATAACTTTTGTAACAGCAATTGGAATGATATTAACTCCTATTTATTCATTATCTATCTTACTTCATTATCTATCTTACGCCAAATTTTCTATGGATACAAACTTTTTAATACACTAAATTCTTATTTTTTTGATTTGGGGCCGCGAAAATTCTTTATTTCAATTTCTATCCTTATACCCGTAATAAGTATTGGCATTTATCCAGATTTTATTTTTTCATTTTCAGCTGACAAGGTTGAAGCTATTCTTTCTATTTTTTTCTAGATAGTTTTCCCGAATAAATAAAAAATAAAATAAAAAATAGAAAGAAATCCTAGACATAAAAAAAAATATCTTTCTTTTTATATTAGATAAATTAAATAAAAATGTAATTTGAATTGTAATTGAATATGTTTGTTGTTTGCAAGAACCCCTTGAATCACTACTAGATTACTTGATTAAAAGGGTTATTAATCATTTTATTGGAAGTTTTCTTATATTATGTATATAGAATGTTTTCTATATTTGTATTTGTTTAGTTCTTTATTTATTTAAATTCAATTAGGTGTAAATGAACCATAACTATGTAGTCCTATTCCTAAAAGATTTATCCCTAAATAACATACCCAAATTATAAGAAAACCCATGGAGGCCACTATTGAAGAATTTATATCTTCCAATTTTTTATTATTTCTAATATGTAAATAAATCGCGAATAGAGTCCAAGTAATAAAAGCCCAAATTTCCTTTGGATCCCAATTCCAATATGATCCCCATGCCTCATTAGCCCATACTGCTCCTGAAAGAATACCTATCGTTAAAAAGAGAAAACCTAGACTAATAGTACGGTAACCCCACTGATCCAATTGTTGAATAAATTGAGATTTATAATAATTTGTATAAGACGAAAAATAAGTTTTTTGTAAAACATTCTTTTTATCATTCATATTCATATATTTGTATTTGATTTCAGCAAAATAAAATGATTCATTTAAAAGATAGAAATTCTTATTTTTACCAATAATTTGTATGAGTTCTTGAAATATAATGACTAAAATAGCCATTGATAATAATGATCCGCATAAAAGAGTTGCATAACCAAAAATCATCATACTTACGTGCATCATTAACCAATAGGACTGTAAAGCAGGTACTAAAATGAAGGATTCATGCATTTCGAAAAGACCCGAAGTAGAAAAGCCTTGGATAAAAATAACACTTGGTGTTATTGTTGTATTTAAATAGTTGTTTTTATGTTTTTTGAAGTAAGGAAACATATAAAAAATCGAAAAAAAAGTCCATGAAAGACAAATTAATGATTCATATAAATCACTAAATGGTAAATGGCCCGAAAAAACCCAACGAGTAATTAACAATCCCGTTATACAAAAAAAGGGAATTAGCATGCCTTTTTGGGACGAATCATATAATCCTATGATTTCATTGACTAATAATAAGGTTATCAAATGAATTGATATTAAAATGGATGCAACCGAAAACGATATATGAGTTAATATATGTTCTAAAGT